AAGCCCCCAGACGGCGGATTTTTTTGAAACGAGGTCCTCTGTAACGCGACATAAAGACTCCTTTTTTTTATGAAATTTCATAAACCAAAATTAAAACTAAACTAAAATATGATAAATGAAGCGAAATTTACTGAAGTATTACAAAGAATAATTAGAGGAATTCAATAGTCGGGCCTTAATTGTATATATAATTGTATTATATAAATAAATAAAGATATAAATAAATAAAGAAAAATAATTTGAAAGAATAATAATAAAAAAAAAATGGAGAAAAGCCGGCTATCGGAATCGAACCGATGACCATCGCATTACAAATGCGATGCTCTAACCTCTGAGCTAAGCGGGCTCACGTAACATAAATTGTACACGTATACTAATTTAGTAAACTACTGCTATTGAGATCTTAACTGTTTATTCTTAGTTATTTCATAATAAAAATTATATAGATATAAATGTAGAAAAATTCAACTATAGAAACGAATAAAAAGGGAAAATATAATTTTATTTTCAAAAAGATTTCATTTTGATATTTTGATATATTCATTTTGATCTATTTCTCAAATATATGTTTATCAATAATAAATATCTTAATTTATTTAATTAGAGATTAGGATTTTTTTCCTATTCAATATTGAATATTCCTTTTACTATTTTTTAATATTGTTTTTTGCTATTTTACTATATAAATAAATAGAAATTAAATAAAAATAAAAATTTTTAGTACATAAGTTTTTAGTACATAAGTTTTTAGTACATAAGTTTATATTTCTATATATTTTTTTAGATTTATAATTAATTTGAAAAGATTTCATTAATAAATAATTCGAAATTAATGAAATTATTAATTATATCTATTCAATTAGTTATGGCTATTACTGAAATTTGAAATTAATAATACTAAATTGCCCTTTGTCGTTGTCATTTTTTTTTATGATCTGCCCTAAGCTAAGAAAAGGGTAGATACAAAGAGAAAAGTGCAATCCAGACCATAATGAAACATTCCTAGGGTTTCATTCGGAAAGGGGAAACCTAAGACGAAAAAAAAAAAAGAATCGACCGTTCAAGTATTCAAAATTGCACACTAAAAATGATAGAAAATGATAGAAATAGGGACATGTATATATATATATTATATATATTATAATAGATATATGTTATGCGGTACATATCTATATTGAATATTGAATTTGTGGTTGTACTAACTACGGTCTCCAATAAAAATGAAAGAAGATAGATACGAAATCAAATCGGAGAAAACACTTTTCAATACAGGAATCGATATCTAATGAATTCAACGGTTCTAGCATAATATAATAGAAATGGAAATGAACAAAAAGGGTAAACGGCATCATGATGTGTGTGATCCTAATTACATCACAAAAAAAGGGGATATGGCGAAATTGGTAGACGCTACGGACTTAATTGGATTGAGCCTTGGTATGGAAACCTACCAAGTGATAACTTTCAAATTCAGAGAAACCCTGGAATTAAAAATGGGCAATCCTGAGCCAAATCCCGTTTTCTGAAAACAAACAAGGGTTTCAGAAAGCGAGAATAAATAAAGGATAGGTGCAGAGACTCAATGGAAGCTGTTCTAACAAATGGGGTTGGCTGCATTATGTTAGTAAGGGAATCCTTCCATCGAAACTTCCGAAAAGATGAAAGATAAACCTATATACATATGTGTACCTACTGATGTATACTTACTGAAATACTGTCGCCAAATGATTAAAAATGATTAATGACGACTCCAACCGGTTCTATAATTTTTTTATATATATATATAGATATAAAAAAAAGAATTTATTTTGAATCGATTCAAAATAAAAAGTGAAAAAAGAATGAAATATTCATTGATCAAAACATTCACTCCATAATAGTCCGATAATTTTTTTTTTAGAATTTTTTAATCGGATAAGAATAAAGATAGAGTCCCATTTTACATGTCAATATCGACAACAAAGAAATTTATAGTAAGAGGAAAATCCGTCGACTTTAGAAATCGTGAGGGTTCAAGTCCCTCTATCCCCAAAAAGACCCGGCTGCCTCCCTAATTTTTTATCTTCTCATTTTGTTAGTGACTCAAAATTGCTTATAGTTCTCAGCCATTCTCACTCTACTATTTCACAAACCAATCTGAGCAGAAATTTTTTTCTTATCACATCATAAACCTTGTATGTGATATATATGATACGTGTACCAATGCAAATGAGCATCAATGAGCATCTTTGAATTGAATAATGTATTCAATTTAAATAATTAACAATCTATATCATTATTCGTATTATTTGTACTGTATTGAAACTTACAAAGTTTTCTTTTTGAAGATACAATAAATTCTACCAGGGCTTGGATATTACTTTGTAATATCTTTTCATTTTTTTAATTGACATAGACCCAAGTCCTACATTAAAATAAAATGAGGATGGTGTGTCGTGAATGGTCGGGATAGCTCAGCTGGTAGAGCAGAGGACTGAAAATCCTCGTGTCACCAGTTCAA